TCTACCGTATCTTTTGCTTTATTTCGCAGCCGACAATTGGGACTATACTATCACTACCAGTACCAGAAGCAATTTCCTCATTTTCCTGAATACTTTCATTTTTCAATTAGCCAACCAGATCCTTTTACCAAATTCAACGTTAGCCAGATTAGTCAACGTTTATATGTTTCGATGCAACAACAAGATGTTATTTGTAACAAGTAGTTTTGTTGGTTGGTTAATTGGTCACATTTGTTTCCTTTTATTGACGAAAAGATTATTAGACTGGATACGGATCTATCTTTTGAGTAGATCTAAGAAGGAACTTGTGTCAGCATTGGATAAGTACATTTATAAGTACCTTGGGGCAAAATTTCAGGTCCGTTTTTCACACTTTCAGTACCGTGTGGCAGAATTGAATAAGTACATTAAGTCAGAATTGAATAAATACAAAAAGAAGATTTATCAGTACCTTGTTAGGTCCCTTGGGGAAGAATTTGAATTCCTTATGCGAACCTTTCAGTGGGTTGTGTCAGAAATTCAGTACTTGCTGTTAATAAACTTGAGGAGAAACACGGGTCGGTTCGTGAATATTTTCTTATTTGTTACCTGTGCCTACTATTTAGGCAGAATACCTTTATTCATTTTTCCACATCCACTGACAAGCGTCCAAGCCCCACAACTGAAACCAAATTGGTTAGCCAGACAAGGCCGAGAAGCTGACACTTACTGGGAGGACGAGGACGAGGAAAAGGAAGAGGAAAAGAAAGAGGAAAAGAAAGAGGAGATTGCACGAAAAACAGTGCTATTCAAAGAAGAAATTCCTCCCCAGCGTTTGGGAGCGGATCTGGATGAAGAAAAAGATCAAAAAGACCCCATAGTGGTGGAAAGCATTTTAGCGTCCGATTTTTTTCAGTTTCAATGGACTCGTCCAGTACGATACATAAGCAATCAACACTTTTTTGGGGCTGTAAGAAAGGAAGCTTCACAATATTTTTTTGATACATGCCGAAGTGATGGAAAAAAAAGAATATCTTTTACAGATCCTCCTAGTTTTTCTAGTTTTAAGGAACTGACGAAAGGGATGATATCTTCGTCCACAGTAGAAAGACTCTCCTTTGATAAACTAGACAAAGAGTGGATTTATAAGAACAAACAAAGACAAAACAACTTAAATAACGAGTTTATAAAGAGAATTGAGGCTCTAGACACGGGATTTCTTTTTCTAGATATACTCGACAAAAGGACTCGGGTTTGTATTGAGAAAATGAACGAAACCTGCCTCTGCCTACCAAAAAGGTATGATCCTTTGTTGAATGGGCCCTCTCGTGGAAGAATCAAAAAATTTAGCAAAGTAATCGAGGATCCCGAAGAAAAGGAGAAAAGCGAAGAAAAGGAGAAAAGCGAAGAAAAGGAGAAAAGCGAAGAAAAGGAGAAAAGCGAAGAAAAGGAGAAAAGCGAAGAAAAGCAGAAAAGCGAAGAAAAGGCACCGAAAAGCAAAGAACAGGAGAAAAGGGAAGAAAAGGCACGTCTACGCGAAGAAGCACGTCTACGCGAAGAAGCACGTCTACGCGAAGAAGCACGTCTACGCGACGAAAGGGCACTTCTTCAATTGGGTGAATTTCGTGAAAAAGTCTACAATGTAATTCAATCTCGTAAATCTCGTGGAAGAAAAAAGAATGAAATGCAATCTCGTGAAAAAGTCCAGAATGCAATGCAATCTCGTGGAAGAAAAAAGAATGAAATGCAATCTCGTCGAAGAAAAAAGAATGAAATGCAATCTCGTGAAAAAGTCCAGAACGCAATGCAATCTCGTCGAAGAAAAAAAAATGGAACTACAAAATCTCGTGAAAGAATCGACGATGGAACTACAAAATCTCGTGAAAGAATCGACGCTGAACCTACAGAATCTCGTGAAAGAATCGACGCTGAACCTACAGAATCTCGTGAAAGAATCGACGCTGAACCTACAGAATCTCAACTTAAGCAAATCCTTGCTCTAAATCAAATTCATGAGACCCTTTTGCCAGGTTTCATTTTCGAGTCCCCAAAATATGAAGAGAGAATCTTCGCGATACTCAAAAGTAAAACACTAAAACTAAGAGCAGAAGGAAAATTATATTATAATCCTTTGGCAAAATTTTTTTCTAAGCCTTGGGAAAAAGGGGGGGGAAGCATTGATTGGAACCAGCGAAAACTAAAAAAGCTACAGCAACTAAGGACTTATAAAGTGGGAGAAAGTGCGGGACGAGCGCACATCCGTCAACGCGTCCCTCGCTGGTCATACGTATTACTCCGCGAGGTCGTATACGACCTGGGCGAACTCTTTGTGACCAAGCGGGGAGATGATGAGTGCTTTGATATTATATCAGCACAATACAAATATGAAATTATTTTGAATCAGGATACTCAAAATTTACTTATCAAAAATCTTTCTAAAGATAGTAATAAGATTGATCCGGAGATTGCTAAAGCGATTAATGAGAAGGTTATGAAGGATTTGATCAAGAGTGGGGGAGACCCTTATAGTATTGACTTTGAGAAAAGCCTTGCTCATGTTCACGTTGGCAGCCTCACCACCAATATCGAGTGGAAAACCGAGAATAAGGACGTGTGGAGGACCTCCTTGAGAGCGGTGCGCGACCAATTTTGGCATCAGGATGACATCAAAGGTGTTGCGAGCGTCCTAAGGCGTAAAAACGGAGTTGTTGTAAGACAGATTGAAATGTTTCCGCATTCCCCTCTTTTTTTGGGCTTCTTAAAAAGTACACTGTCTAGTTCTTTTAGGGTAGTGAAACCCCTTGTTTTGAAAATGCAAAATTTGATGCATAGGTTTGGAATCAAAAAAGGGGACTTTTTCACTCTTAAGGGACCTAAGAAAGAACAGACAAAAACAAAAAGGAAGACAAAAAGGAAGATAGACGAAAAAAAAAGCAAAGCATTGAAAGAACGGAAAAAATTGAAAAGAATCAAAAAAGATAAAATCGAACTAGACCCCGAAGAAGAGCTGTTCCGGATGGATGGAATAGATGCATGGAATGAGCTTTATTATGGGCTAGGAGTAAGAGGTATCGTATTAATTTTGAACTCCTATTTGAGAAGATATATTGCATTGCCTTTAGCGATAATAGCTAAAAATATTGGTCGTATCTTATTTTTGCAGCAGCCCGAGTGGGCTGAGGATAGAAAGGACTGGGAAAACGAGACTCATCTTTTATGCAACGATGACGGTTTTGCTATAGGCGTCATATCCATCAGGAACTTTCCGGAGGAGTGGTGGGACTACGGTCTTCAGGTCAAAGTTTTATGGCCTTTAGAGTTGAAACCTTGGCACACAGCGGATGATAGACAAAGGATAACCAACGATTATGCTTTTATAAGGTCTGTCTGGGGACTAGCTGACTATCCTTGGGGTGGTGCCCGACCCAACCGTTCCTTTTCCATTTTTTGGGGGCCCATTTTTAAAGAACTAGGCAAAAAAAGTCAAAGATTCGCAGCAGAAAAATTGGAAGGGAGCGCCTTTCGACTTATAAGAAGCGTTTTCAACCCAAAAATAAAGCAAAATTTTGTTAGAGTTCTAGGAAACGCAAAAGAAAGCATAAAACGGCTTAAAGAAAGCATAAAACGGCTTAAAGAAAGGGTTCTAGTTCTAAAAAGCACAATTTTGAAAATAATCAAAAAAAATACAAGATTGAAAGGGATAGGAGTAGATGAATCGAGTGAAACTCAAAAAGAAAAAGATTCTATAATCAGCAATGAGATAATTAATGAATCATTTAGTCAAATTCGATCTACAGCTTCTACAAATTCAGAAGAAAAAATACAAAATCTGATTAATAGAACAAGCACAATCAAAAATCAAATAGAAAGAATTACAAAAGAAAAAAAAAAAGTAACTCCAGGACTAAATAATAGTCCTAACAACAAAAAGCAAAATAATAATGTAGAATCGCCAAAAAATATTTGGAAAATTGTAAAAAGAAGAAATGTTCGATTAATAAGTAAATGGAATTATTTTCAAAAAATTTTCATTGAAAAAATATACAAAATATACCTAGATATCTTTCTATGTATCATTAAGATTCCTAGAATCAATTTAACAAAAAAATTTTTTGAGAAAGACATTTCCAATACTGAAACAAATCAAAAAAGAATTACCTTTAGTTCGACTATAAAAAATATAACTAAGCGGAAGTCACAGATTGTTCCGAAATTTGCTTCCTTGCCAAATTTATCTTCCCTGTCACAAGCATATGTATTTTACAAATTATCACAAACCCTAGTTAGTGATAAGTTAAGATCTGTTCTTCAATATCGCGGAACGTCTTTTTTTCTTAAGACTGCAATAAAGGATTCTTTTGAAAGACAGGGAATATTCCATTCCGAATTAAAGCATAAGAAACTTCGAAATTTTGGAACGAATCCATGGAAAAACTGGTTAAGAGGTCAGTCTCAATACAATTTATCTAAGGTTCATTGGGAGCGAGTAGGCGCACAAGCCTGGCGAAATAAAGTCAACCGACGCCATACGCCTCAAAATAACGATTTAAATAAAGGAGATTCATATGAAAAAGACCCATTACTTCATTCCAAAAAACAAGATGATTCTGAAGTATATTCATTAGTAAGAAATCAAAAAACTAAGTTTAAGAAAAACTATAAATATGATCTTTTAGCATATAAATACATTTCTTCTGAAACTAAGAAGGACTCCTCTATTTCTAAATTGCCATTACAAGTAAATAAGAGCCAAGAGATCGCCTTATTTGATATACCAGAGGAGATTGTTTTCAAGACTTATTTCAAGGATTGGATACTAGACAAGAAGTTTCTAGACAAGGTTTATCGAGACAGTACTTATCTACACAATTATCTAGACAATACTTATGTAGACAAGGATTATCACAAGGATTATCAGGATTATCTAGACAAGAGTTTTCTAGACAAGGTTTATTTCAAGGATTCTCTAGACCAGCTTTATCTAGAAACGAATTATTACGAGGATTATTACAAGGATTATCTAGACAAGGTTTATCTAGACAAGAATTCTCTAGACAATTATCTAGACAAGGTTTATATGTCTCTGAAAAAAATGCGAAAGAAAAAACCTGAAAGAAAATATATGGACTTTGATTGGAAGTTTTTAGAAAAATATCTAGTCAATTTGGAGGCCGGGAAAAAGATCGACCCTAACCATAATACAAATACTAAGATTGAGACTAAGAATTCTCAAATAATTGAGACTAAGAATTCTCAAATAATTGAGACTAAGAATTCTGAAATAATTGAGACTAAGAATTCTGAAATAATTGAGAATGAGAATTCTGAAATAATTGAGAATGAGAATTCTGAAATAATTGAGAATGAGAATTCTGAAATAATTGAGAATGAGAATAGAGGTCTTATTTATGATATCGTTCCAAAAATGCTCTTGGATCCAGAAATCGAAAAGGATCCAGAACTCAAAGAAGATCCAGAACTCAAAGAAGATCCAGAACTCAAAGAAGACAAAAAAAGCTTTTTTAATTGGATGGGAATGAATGAAGAAATCTTAAAGGCACCCAGAGCGAATTCGAATGAGGAAGATTCGAATCAGGAAGATTGGTTCTTCCCAGAATTTATGCTACGTAAGAGGACATATCAAATGAACCCGTGGCTTAGACCTATGAAGTTACTTCTTTTAAATTTCAAAGGAAAAGAAGAAGAAGAAGAAGAAGAAGAAGAAGAAGAAGAAGTTAGTCAAGGAAAAGAAGAAGTTAGTCAAGGAAAAGAAGAAGTTAGTCAAGGAAAAGAAGAAGTTAGTCAAAGAAAAGAAAATGTTAGTCAAGGAAAAGAAAATGTTAGTCAAGGAAAAGCAACTAAAGGAAAAGCAACTAAAGGAAAAGCAACTAAAGGAAAAGCAACTAAAGGAAAAGAAACTAAAGGAAAAGAAACTAAAGGAAAAGCAACTAAAGGAAAAGCAACTAAAGGAAAAGAAACTAAAGGAAAAGCAACTAAAGGAAAAGCAACTAAAGGAAAAGAAACTAAAGGAAAAGAAACTAAAGGAAAAGAAAATGTTAGTCAAAACATCGAAGACATCGACATCGAAGACATCCAAGAAGTTATTAGAGAAGATTATGAAAAAGGGTTCCGTAAAAAAAAAACACAATACCGGAGTGACTCGCCGAGGCTAGTAGATTTCGTTGACCTTCAAGAGAAGTATTTGGGTTTTAGCATCCACACCGAGCGGCTAGTTGAGGAGGATATGCTCGAGCGGCTGAGCTTAATGCAGATGGTGGGTAACACAAAAGGGCGTTTACAAAGTAAACGAAGGCTTTTAGCCTATTTGAAAATGGGAGATCTGCCGGTAGACAGAATTGTCAGTCATTATTCGAAGGAGTCTACTCTGTTTAGCTGGGCGGAATTTGGTTTGATGAAGTTCCAACCCCTATTAACTTCGTCTATAAAAGATCTGGAAGAATTTCTTATGTATCAAGCCATAGGTATTTCATTAGTTCATAAGAGTAAGCAACAAACGACTCAAAGATACGGAAAACAAAACGATGTTGATAAGGATCATTTTGATTTGCTTGTTCCTGAAATGATTTTATCGTCTAGACGGCGTAGAGAATTGAGAATTCTCAATTCTTTAAATTTCAATTTAAAGAATAGGAATGGTGTGGATAGAAATCCAGTATTTTGCAAGGAGAACAACATAAAAAGCTGGGGTCAATTTTTGGATGAAAGTAAACACCTTGATAGAGATAAAAATGAATTAATTAAACTCAAGTTCTTTCTTTGGCCGAATTTTCGATTCGAAGATTTAGCTTGTATGAATCGCTATTGGTTTGATACCAATAATGGCAGCCGTTTCAGTATGTTAAGGATCTATATGTATCCACGATTCAAAATTCGGTGATGGTACATTATTTCCTATATATTCTGTACCATATATGTTATATGCAAGCAACCAGATGCACATTTGCCCTGTCTTACATCATAGGATACTGTGATACTAAGTTAATGAAAAATTAATTAGATCTAGAAATAAATCAACAGAATCTTCGTACTAAAAAACTATTCGCTTTTGTGAGTGTAAAAATGTACCATCCTTTTGAATCACTATCCGAATCAAATTCAAAATTGCTTAATTGATAAACTCAGTCAAAATAATGCCAGAAATTCCGATTGTTGTGTATACTACATTAAAATTTCTGGCATTATTCTTACGGATCAATAAAATTCATATCTGTCAAAAGGGGAGGGAAAAATTCTTTTATGGTAAAAAATTCATTCATTTCAATTATTTCGCAAGAGGAAAACAAAGAAAACAGAGGGTCTGTTGAATTTCAAGTAGTCAGTTTCACCAATAAGATACAGAGACTTACTTCACATTTGCAATTGCACAAAAAAGACTATTTATCTGAGAGAGGTCTGCGTAAAATTCTGGGAAAACGCCAACGGCTGCTGGCTTATTTGTCAAAAAAAACTAGAGTACATTATAAAGAATTCAAAAAATTAATCGACCAGTTGGAGAAAAAA